TCTTTGTTTGCTTCCTATCTATTTTTTTTTCTTCTTCTTGACAGATTTATTATCGTTATTTTTTCTTGCATCTCTCGCGAAAGTCCGAGTAGGCGCAAATTCTCCTAATTTGTGCCCTATCATAGAATCCATTATATAAATAGGCAAATGTTCCTTTCCATTATGAATACCGATTGTATGGCCAACCATTGGCGGGATAATGGTAGAGGCTCGAGACCAAGTGATTATGATTTCCTCTCCCTTTTTGATTTTTTGCATTTTTTCCGATAAATGCTTAGCGACAAATGTTTTTTTTGCTACAAATCTTTTTTTTTCACGTATCACAGCTGATTCATCCTTTTTTTTGATTTGACATGTTCAAGATTGGCATTCTATCTCCAATATCTCGATCTCAGTATGGAGGTTCAAATAAATACAATAATGATGAATGGAAAAAAGAGGAAATCCTTTACCTAGATAGGGGGCGGATGTAGCCAAGTGGATCAAGGCAGTGGATTGTGAATCCACCATGCGCGGGTTCAATTCCCGTCATTCGCCCATCACATTATTTCATTTCTGGAATTCACCAAATTTGATTCCTATTTACGGCGACGAAGAATCAAACTATCACTATATTTTTTCCTTTTCCTAGTTCTTCTTCCAAGCGCGCAATAACCCCATGGAGTTAAGGGTTTTTTTCGACCAATTGAGGCTTTCCCTTCACCACCGCCGTGGGGATGATCCACAGGGTTCATAACTACTCCTCTGACTACAGGACGCTTACCTAGCCAACACCTCGATCCAGCTCTACCCAAACTCTTTCGGTTCACTCCAACATTACCCACTTGTCCGACTGTTGCTAAGCAGTTTTGAGAGATCAAACGGATCTCCCCAGATGGTAATCTTAATGTGGCCGATTTACCCTCTTTTGCAATCAGTTTCGCTACAGCACCTGCTGCTCTAGCTAATTGTCCACCCTTTCCATGTGTGAATTCTATATTATGTATGGCTGTGCCTAAGGGTATATCGGTTGAAGTAGATTCTTCTTTTTGATCAAGCAAAACCCCTTCCCAAACTGTACAAGCTTCTTCCAAAGCATACGGCTTTCTAGATGTATATGATGACATAGGAAAGAATGGATCTTCTCATCCTATAATGAAGTCTCGCATGAGTGGAATCAAAATCTTCCAAATCATTCATGTTATGATCTTCTACATCCTAGGTCTCCCCGTTCCGTCATCTGGCTTATGTTCTTCATGTAGCATTCAGACCGAATGACTCTATGAAATTACGTCCATACTTCCACATATTACGGGTAACGTAGGAGACATCTCTCTTTTTCCCTGGGGGGGATCTTCATTACCACTGCTTAACTTTCAATTCGCCTTTGACCATCAAATGAAATGTGAATAATCCGTCCTCCTCTCTTTGAAAGAAGGGGCCCTCCAGTTCTGTGCGTGCTTCAACCAATTTTCTCCATATTACCATATCTCTAGAGTCAATAATTTTCTATGAGAAACTACTGAACTCAATCACTTGCTGCCGTTACTCCACAGTTTTCTGTTGAGGTCTATCCCATAGAGGTACTCCAATTGGATCAGTGATCGATTTCTAGGTTTCGTCGTAAACCTAATTGGTTACTTCCAATTACGTAAATCAATAGTTCAAACCGCACTCAAAGGTAGGGCATTTCCCATTGATATAGGAATTTCTGTACCAGAAACAATGGTATCTCCAATTCGAGCTCCCCTGGGATGTAAAATATATCTCTTCTCACCATCCCCATAGTGTATAAGACAAATGGACGTATTTCGATTCGGGTCGTATTCTATGCTTACGATTCTACCAGATATGTCTTTTTGATTCCGTCGAAAATCGATCTTACGGTATAGACGCTTATGACCTCCTCCTCTATGTCTTACGGTAATGATTCCTCTGGCATTACGACCTTGACTACACCGGTGCTGTCCATAGATCAAATGATTTCGTGTATTGGGTTTCACCTGCTTGTCTACGGCCCCATTACGTGTGCTCGGGCTAGAAGTTTTGTATAAATGTATTGCCGTGTTATGAAGTCTTTTTCGTTAAGTTCTTTTCTCTAGAATCTCTAGAAGAGGTGGAATAGAATAACCTGGTGGAAGCGTAATGATCGTACGTCTGTAATGCATTGCATGTCCCATAATAGGTCCCATTCTTCTCCCCTTTCCCGGGGACGACTATCTAATACCTTCAGACCAAAGAAGGGTTCGACACAGGGTTTCTGGCTTAGTGGATCCCGATTCGATATATATATAGTTTACTATGAATATATTCGACTTATCCATTCTGTAGGGATGACGAGATTCCATTGATACAGAGCCCATTTCGATAGACTTATTGAACGTTTCCATTAGTGTGCATCCAGTAGGAATTGAACCTACGAATTTGCCAATTATGAGTTGGGCGCTTTAACCATTCAGCCATGGATGCTTAACATAAGAGGTATCATCATAATCTAAAAGAGGTATGATATCTTTACATTGGATCACGAAGGGGGTCAGAGGGATCAAAAACTGCTAATTCGTATAAAGCCATCGAACCCCGGTCCAACCAGGAACTAGAGCTCTGTGCATTATATGAACAGAAAGCAATCCACCGGGATCATTTCATACAACAGTATGAACACGATACCGAGGCAAACCGATGGAAATACCCCTTTCTCAGATAGAAACTATGTCACTTTATTTTGTCCCATTAATTTACATGAAATAAGAAGACTCTATACTGTGTACCTAAACGTCTTTTTCAGTAGATTCTGTATCAGAAAGAGTGAATATTGATTGGATTCCATTGAAAATAACGGAACAACTCGATTCGTAAGAACAAAGAGAAGCAGATCTATTTTATACCCAATAAGTGCCAATACGCAATGGGAAGATTGGTTCCATTTCGCGGAATCAATGAATGGATACATAAACCAAATCAGAATTTGGAAAGAAGAAATCCAAGGATTCGAAAAAGAAATCCTAGAAATTGCAAGTAGATCTCTATAGATAGGTTTTGATACCCTCAGATATTAATAAATTAGGTTTGATCCTGTTCCATCCAGTATCAGAACTGGCAGCATGGTAAACATTGAACACGAGGTTGAGTAAAAAACAGATTATTCATAATACCGAGAAGGTATCTTCAAACAGATAGAAAGGGTCCGTTGGGCACCTAATGCTTATGTCATAATAGATCCGAACACTTGCCTCGGATCGACTTCAATATCATAATTGCTCTAGTGAATAACTATCTAGTGAATCAGTCAAAAAAAGAGATGGATGATAGATAGAAAAGGACTAATCATAAAGAAAATATCTATCTTTCAGAGGTTCACTAAAAACTTGACTCTTGGCAGGTCTCTTTGTATGTGTTGTCCGGAAAGAGGAGGACTTAATGACTATTATTCGTTCGCCGGAACCAGAAGTGAAAATTCTTGTGGATAGGGATCCTATAAAAACGTCTTTCGAGGAATGGGCCAAACCCGGCCATTTTTCAAGAACAATAGCTAAGGGCCCTGATACCACCACTTGGATCTGGAATTTACATGCTGATGCTCACGATTTCGATAGTCATACCAGTGATTTGGAGGAGATCTCCCGAAAAGTATTTAGTGCTCATTTCGGTCAACTCTCCATTATCTTTCTTTGGTTGAGTGGCATGTACTTCCATGGTGCCCGTTTTTCCAATTATGAAGCATGGTTAAGTGATCCTACTCATATTGGACCAAGTGCCCAGGTCGTTTGGCCAATAGTAGGTCAAGAAATATTGAATGGTGATGTGGGAGGGGGTTTCCGAGGAATACAAATAACCTCAGGCTTTTTTCAAATTTGGCGAGCATCTGGAATAACTAGTGAATTACAACTCTATTGTACCGCAATTGGTGCATTGGTTTTTTCCTCGTTAATGCTTTTTGCCGGTTGGTTTCATTATCACAAAGCTGCCCCAAAATTGGCTTGGTTCCAAGATGTAGAATCTATGTTGAATCATCACTTAGCGGGGTTACTAGGACTTGGGTCTCTTTCTTGGGCGGGACACCAAATTCATGTATCTTTACCGATTAATCAATTTCTCGACGCTGGAGTTGATCCGAAAGAGATACCACTTCCTCATGAATTTATCTTGAATCGGGACCTTTTGGCTCAACTTTATCCAAGTTTTGCCGAGGGAGCAACTCCTTTTTTCACCTTGAATTGGTCAAAATATGCGGATTTTCTGACTTTTCGTGGAGGATTAGATCCAATCACAGGGGGTCTATGGTTGAGCGATACTGCACACCATCATTTAGCTATTGCCATTCTTTTCCTGATCGCTGGTCATATGTATCGAACCAACTGGGGCATTGGCCATAGCCTTCAAGACATTTTAGAAGCTCATAAAGGCCCATTTACAGGACAAGGGCATAAGGGTCTCTATGAAATTTTCACAACTTCATGGCATGCTCAATTATCTCTTAACCTGGCTATGTTGGGCTCTTTAACCATTATTGTAGC